ATATAATTCAGAAGAATATGTGAGTGATTCATACACAGCATTTCTCTCTTTTATCAACGACTCTACCAATTGATATGTTTCCACAAACAATTGAAATTCAATTTCTTGATCTGTATCTCCAATTTTTGGAAACTTATAAAGTTCTTCCGTCAAGCCCTGATCAATGAACCTACAAAATCCTTCAAATTGTATATGATTAAACCCAGGTATTGTCGACATTCCCTCATTTCCATCCCGGAGCATTTTCCCATTTTTCGAAAAAAATCCGATTAATTATGGAATTTTTATATTATGTTTACGGAATCACATGAAATTTTACCCCACTCCCTATATGAAATGGGAACATATAAAATATGGATGAACGGAGGAATTAAATAAAGAAAATTTTCTATTCAAATTGGAACTTGCAACAGATACAGAAAGGAATTGATAAAACATTCCTGGAAACAGAATTCTGCCACTTAGACTTATGGAGTTTTGTATAGAATATCAAAACAAAGGTGATTCCATTTCTACCATTATTATGATATTCTATATTCCAATCCAATTGTATATTGGATACCAGAAAAAGAAATGGATTCCGGATTTTATCTGTTCGCTGAGATAAAGACAGAAGAATCAGAAACAATATAGATATAGAATAGATTTTTTTAGCACTTAACCTTTTCGTTTTCGCGGATTTCATTGTTCAAAAAATTATTCGCAGAAAAGAAAAGGACGATATTTTGACCTATTTTTAGTAATTCGTAGAATACAATTGAAGTACATAAGCATAAGAAAGGTTGTATTTATGAAACATGTGCAGATATAGATATTTATATATCCATTTCTCTACTCAGATCTTTTCGGGGCAGTGCAGATCGTGCTCTATTTTCTATTCAATAGAAAATAGAAGCACGATAATTTCCTGAGAATCTCTTATCCCTATATAGATACATAGATAAGATATCCGATTAGATATAGATATCTGTGTAACAATTTCTGTTCCGGGTTTCCATAGACTCAGAATTAGTGTTATATTCTAATAATTAGTGTTATATTCTAATAATTATAATAGAAATAATTATAATAGAAATTTATAAGGATTTTTTTGTGAAAAAAAAAATCAATACTGATTAGTTATGTGTCAATTTTGATTTTCTTATGTCATTAAGGAATCACAATTGGAGATTCAAATCCAAAAATAGTTTATGAATTCACAGTCAATAGTTAATGGTTCCAATTTGTCCTGAATTTTGGTTTTTATTACTGAAAATTTACATTTGATTTTTCAGGGGTTTAGGTATTGTGTGTTTTGAGACACTATACAATCAAGATGTATCCAATATTTAGGAAAGGAATTAAGGAAAGGGGGATTCAAGATACAAGTACAATCAATAAAAAAAGAAGTTCAGTAACCTCCCCAAAAAAGGAGAGGGGTATTTTCATCTATTTTGTATCGTTTTGGCGGCATGGCCGAGTGGTAAGGCAGGGGACTGCAAATCCCTTTTCCCCAGTTCAAATCCGGGTGTCGCCTAATCAACAAAAGACTCGAAATCCCCTAGTTATGCTGATATAATTTGCCGAATTATTCATTCACCAGCAGAAGCAGAATAAAGGGTCTGTTGATACTTGCTTTATTCTAAGCATCTGGAAGTTCTCTAAAGAAAGGGCTGTAAATCCTTAGATGGTAAGTAAGGGCTGGGCAGACTTCTCTACTATTACTGATGTAGTGTCTACTGACTGAGTCTTGAATTAGATTGGATAGCCGGCTGGAGAATTTAATTAGTAGTTGTGTAAGAAGTGTAAGATATTTTGTATACAGACTCACGAGAGTTTCTGAGTGCTCAGGCATTCAATCAATATTAGATTGAATGGATGATAAGAGGCTTTTATTTTTTATTTATAGAAAAAGCGCAAAAAAAAAAAATAATTTATTTTCGGTAACCCCTAGATAGTTAAAAATGGAATAGACTGTCTCCCGACTATCTATGTGAAACAATCAAAAGACGGTAAGGATTAGATCAAATGGGAAGGAAAGAGAGGTATGTGCTAGATAGTGATCTATTTGGATTCTATATGTTTATGTCCTTTACTTATGAAATGAAAAGCAACAAAAGAAAGATCTTATTATTCTTATATGGTTAATTAATAAAATAACACTCTCTTGATATTTCGTGATATTTCCTTGATACTTCAAAGGGTGTCACTGTGTATTTTGCTTGTGCTTAATCTTTCCCGATTCTACTAGAAATCATATAGGAACTTTTTATAAGTGGATTTATTAGATTGGTTCATCAATAATGTTGGATCATAAGACCTTTTTGACTCTGTGCCATTGATTCCACTATTATTAGTGAGCAATAACGGAATAATCCCTTCATATTCATAGAAATAGGAGACATAATTCACATGGATATAGTCAGTCTCGCTTGGGCTACTTTAATGGTAGTCTTTACATTTTCCCTTTCACTCGTAGTATGGGGGAGAAGTGGACTTTAGAAGTACTACTAATTGAATTGAGGAATCAAATAATATCGATTGTTTTATAGATCGTTCTGCAATGCAAAGTGTTATTGAAATTCAATTTCAATAGTTAAATAATTTCAAAAATAAAAATATCGTCATTTAGAAATTCCATTGGATTCTAGTGGAGTAATGTATTAAATGTATTATATGAATAATATCCTTTCAATTAAACAGATATTTCAATGATTCCCATGTTCGTATTTCGAAAGTAAAAAGGATAGAAAATTTATTCCAACCGAATTCTTCCTAAATTTTCTATTTCGCTGAACCAGCTCTTATCAGAATTATATCGGGACAATGAAGAACAACGGATCCCTTTATTTTTATTTGTATTTGTTTTCTTGTTTCCCCCTTCTCAAAGAGAAAGTGGTTCTGTTATTATACACACTTTCCATAGGAAACAACATAGAGAGAGCGATTGTCCAACGAGATGCTACATATAATAAGACCTTGCCTTGAGCGAGTCACATATTATGCACTTACCGCTTGTTTTATTATATTATTTATTATTTTCGAAATATTATTTTATAAATTGGATTTATGCTTCATTGACTTATTTCATATCACACAATTTGAGCGTTAACAGTGGGGTTTACTACTCCTTTTCGAAATCCGACATGGAGTTCCTTGGATCATCTGGCAACGGGTCAGTCAATCAATTACTTCTTCAGAATGCTAAAGATTACTTGGTTTTCTTTTAGTAAATGCCCCATACAGTTTTTCCTTCATGATTTGATTCTTCTGATGGATACTTTAATTCATATCAGAAATAATAATGGATCTCGTAAGTCGTAAGAATAAGAATTACCCTTTGATTATTTCTGATTGCTCGGAATCAATACAAATCAAGCAGATGTAGCAAAAAAATAGAATTGGGGTGCTATGTGCATTCCATATCCTATATTGAATTTATATCTACATATATGAAGATATATAAAGTATAAAGATAGTATTGTAGATTAATCTATATTAAGGTTAAGCCTCTATCTTTACTTTATACAATTCTATCTTTACTTTATACAATACAGTACAACCTTAATATACTATAATAACACTAATGATACTACAATAACACTAATCGATACTACAATAACACTAATCGATACTACAATAAGACTATTGTATGGTAGAAAGAAAAAAAATATTTTTCCTTCTACCATACGTACTATCACTATTGAACCTCATAAAATACTGCTGATTCAAGTCCACTCATTTAAGACGGGAAATTGGAATCCTTTTCATTTTATTTCTTCAAATCATTGATAAGAACTAAGAAGTCAAGTTTCATTCAAATTAATCATTTGAACTTACAGTTTTTACGTAAGTGATAAGTAAAAAAGCAGTAGGAACTAGAATGAACAGTGCAGTAGCAAGAAATGCGAGAATATTTACTTCCATAATCTCATCGTTTTTTTTACTTTGCAATAAAATAAATAACCCGGGATTTAATCCCATAGAGATGATATAGATATGATAAATCTTTCGCTTGTAAATTCAATGGAATTTTCATTCCATCTCGATGATATTGAATCGTATCAATATCATGAATAACAATATCTGAGCTATCAAATCGATTCATCATCGAGAATTGAATAGTATAACATAGGAAGATCCTTTATCCATACCAAATCCAAAATCGGATTCCTGATCCAATCAAGAATTCCTTATTTATTATTCTTTTCCATTATCATTCTTTCTTTTCTATAACCTACCGTTTTCCTTGTACAATTATCTGATGTGATGAAGTATCATCTGACCGCCTTTCCACTTCCAGTGGTCACAAACCCATAGAAAAATAGAAAATAGAAAAAAAAGATTATTAATTCCCCCGCTAAGAAGGTGGTATCTTGTTTAATTTTTCTTTTAGTAGTATACTCTTTCTTTGAATTAGTACTGGGACGCATCCATCAAAAGTTCAGTGTGCAATTTTGATTGTTTCAAATTCAAATTAGTAATTTAGGTTACACAAAATCAAAGTCCGAAAAAGAAAGAAATAAGTTGAATCTGAAACGTATTCTATCAGGGTAACTATGTTCAATTCGTTTTGAATCGTATTAAGAAACGAATTCCATTTGCGTATGTGTTTCCAAAAAACATATGGCACTTATTCCATTACATGGATCGGGAGCAATCGAAAAGGCCAGACCCCGTACGGTATTATCTCTTGAAATCCTGAATATGATGCTACCAATAATTGTACGAACCCACATATGTTTCCCTACCATCAATTGGTATTAGTTGAAGTAATGAAAATTCCCATATTTGTTTGATGAGAAACGAAAGAAAAAATAAATTAAGAATACCCCGAAATTCTGCCCCTTCTCTTGTCCTCCCTTTCACAGAAAAGGGAAAGATGAGTTGATGTCGTTATTGGAGTCGTCGGGACTGACGGGGCTCGAACCCGCAGCTTCCGCCTTGACAGGGCGGTGCTCTGACCAATTGAACTACAATCCCAAAATAAATAAAATATAAATATAAAATATAAATAAATA